ATTACTGAATGACCGATAGTGAAATAGTACCGTGAGGGAAAGGTGAAAAGAACCCCGGGAGGGGAGTGAAATAGAACATGAACCCGTAAGCTTACAAGCAGAGGGAGGACGACTCATCGTTTGACCTCGTGCATGTTGAAGAATGAGCCGGCGACTTATAAGTAGTGGCAGGTTAAGGTAAAGAATACCGAAGCCAAAGTGAAAGCGAGCTTGAATAGAGCGTTGGTCACTATTTATAGACCCGAACCCGGATGATCTAGCCATGGCCAGGGTGAAGCTTAGGTAACACTAAGTGGAGGTCCGAGCCGACTAATGTTGAAAAATTAGCGGATGAGTTGTGGCTAGGGGTGAAATGCCAATCGAATCCGGAGCTAGCTGGTTCTCCCCGAAATGTGTTGAGGCGCAGCGGTTGATGCTTAAACTTAGGGGTAAAGCACTGTTTCGGTGCGGGCTGCGAGAGCGGTACCAAATCGAGGCAAACTCTGAATACTAAGTGTGTAGTCAACTAGTGAGACAGTGGGGGATAAGCTTCATTGTCAAGAGGGAAACAGCCCAGACCACCAGCTAAGGCCCCAAAATAATTACTAAGTGGCAAAGGAGGTGGGAATGCATAGACAACCAGGAGGTTTGCTTAGAAGCAGCAATCCTTTAAAGAGTGCGTAATAGCTCACTGGTCAAGTGATCCTGCGCCGAAAATGAACGGGACTAAGTAATTTGCCGAAGCTGTGGGATGTTTATACATCGGTAGGGGAGCGTTCTGTATTAGGTTGAAGCATTAGCGAAAGCGGGTGTGGACAAAACAGAAGCGAGAATGTCGGCTTAAGTAGCGAAAACATTGGTGAGAATCCAATGCCCCGAAAACCTAAGGATTCCTCCGGAAGGTTCGTCCGCGGAGGGTGAGTCAGGGCCTAAGGCGAGGCTGAAAAGCGTAGTCGATGGATAACAGGTTAATATTCCTGTACCATTTATTGTTGATATCGAGGGACGGAGAAGGCTAAGCCAGCCGGATGTTGGTTACCGGTTTAAGTATTTAAGGTGTAGATAAGTAGTGAAAATACTTTGAGCTAAGGTACAAATACAAAGTGCTAAGGCACTAAAGTGGCTAATGTCATACTTCCTAGAAAAGCTCGAAATATCTTAAACAATAAATGCCTGTACCCTAAACCGACACAGGTAGGTAAGTAGAGTATACTAAGGGGCGCGAGATAACTCTCTCTAAGGAACTCGGCAAAATAGCCCCGTAACTTCGGGAGAAGGGGTACCCTTCAAAAGGGTTGCAATAACCAGGCCCAAGCGACTGTTTATCAAAAACACAGGTCTCCGCTAAGTCGTAAGACAATGTATGGGGGCTGACGCCTGCCCAGTGCCGGAAGGTTAAGGAAGCTGGTTAGCTTTTAGCGAAGCTAGCAACTGAAGCCCCGGTGAACGGCGGCCGTAACTATAACGGTCCTAAGGTAGCGAAATTCCTTGTCGGGTAAGTTCCGACCCGCACGAAAGGCGTAACGATTTGGGCACTGTCTCGGAGAGAGGCTCGGCGAAATAGACTTGTCTGTGAAGATGCGGACTACCTGCACCTGGACAGAAAGACCCTATGAAGCTTTACTGTAGCTTGGAATTGGGTTTGGGCTTTTCTTGCGCAGGATAGGTGGGAGGCTAAGATAATAATCTTGCGGGATTATTGGAGCCAATGGTGAGATACCACTCTAGAAAAGCTAGAATTCTAACCTTGAAAGCCGTTATCCGGCCAAGGAACAGTTCCAGGTAGGCAGTTTGACTGGGGCGGTCGCCTCCTAAAAAGTAACGGAGGCGTGCAAAGGTTCTCTCAGGCTGGTCGGAAATCAGTCGTAGAGTGTAAAGGCATAAGAGAGCTTGACTGTGAGACCTACAAGTCGAACAGAGACGAAAGTCGGCCTTAGTGATCCGGCGGTACCGAGTGGAAGGGCCGTCGCTCAACGGATAAAAGTTACTCTAGGGATAACAGGCTGATCTCCCCCAAGAGTTCACATCGACGGGGAGGTTTGGCACCTCGATGTCGGCTCATCGCATCCTGGGGCGGTAGTACGTCCCAAGGGTTGGGCTGTTCGCCCATGAAAGCGGTACGCGAGCTGGGTTCAGAACGTCGTGAGACAGTTCGGTCCATATCCGGTGTAGGCGTTAGAGTATTGAGAGGATTTCTCCTTAGTACGAGAGGACCGGGAGAGACGCACCTCTGGTGTACCAGTTATCGTGCCAACGGTAAACGCTGGGTAGCTAAGTACGGGAAGGATAACCGCTGAAAGCATCTAAGTGGGAAGCCAACCTCAAGATGAGTACTCTCATTGTTTTAAACAAGTAAGGTCACGGCAAGACTAGCCGTTATATAGGTATCAAGTATAAGTGCAGTAATGTACTCAGCTGAGATATACTAACAGACCGAGGACTTGACTAATATTTGTTGTGCTTGTAAAATAACCTTTTAGGTTTATGCTTTGGTGCCAATAGCACAGTGGAACCACACCGATCCATCTCGAACTCGGTTGTTAAATGCTGTAGCGGCAAGAATACTTAAGGGGCAGCCCTTTGGAAAAGTAGCTCAGTGCCAAAGCTATTTGTTAAATATAATTAATTTAATCCACGTCTTATGCTTGTATTTGTGAATACAAGCATAAGACGTGGATTAAATTAAGATTAACCTTCTATTTTGTTATCTTTATTCTGCTTATTTGTTAAATACCTAATAATATTTTCATCAAATCTTAACGACTTTTCAAAAGATTGAACAAGTTTCCCATTTCCTTCATAATTGACTTGTACATAAATACCATCTCTATAATCTTTAATAGAATAACTCAGATGTCTTCTACCTCTATGTTGTAGAATGATATTTTTAGCTCCACCATTGGTTAGCATACTTTTGTATTCATTTATTATACATAGAGTCCTGTCTTCGTTCAAATCGGATTTTATTAAATAAACAGTTTCATACCAATTTAGTTTTATTTCTTGGCTATTTTTTGTTTGTAGCATTTGTTATCCTTATTATTTATGTATTATATCCACTAATTTGAATTCTAACAGCTTCTGATATGACAGGTATATTAGAATATTTTCCTTGAATAGCCTTTACTATTGAATATGTAATAGTAGACAGTATAAACCAAAACATCATATTACAAACCGTCAATCCAATAAAACTAATTCTGAATTCTATAGGAAAAGCTCGAAAAATAGCCCCAAATAAAGAACCAACTAAAAAAAGTAAAATTGATTGCATTGAATTAAAACGAACTAATTGATGTACAGTGATAGGACTCTTATTCCGTACCAATACATAATAAAGTGCAAAAAAAGTTACCAAGCCTAATATTGCATGATTCATATAAAAAATTAACATTGGAAGTAGTATTTTTTTATATAGAGGTATTGCCCCTACGGGATAATCAGGCAAAACGTACTGGCCAAAGTTTTGAAGTCCTTCGAAAAGTGGTAAATAATAAGGAATAATTGATACTAAGCGAATACTGAGCCGAGTCTTACTTTCAGTAGTATTAATATTTGTATTTAGTGTAATATATTTATATGCTCTTTGAATAGCTAGTCTTGCAATCACTAATACTAACATAGTGATTATTCCAAATGTAAATAGTCTGATCATGAAAATTTTAATTAGTATCAAACTTTATTAAATGTTGTTATTTGAAAATTGTTTATATAATTTTCGAATAAGTGCTTTTCTTACTGATTAAGATTGCATTTTCTTATAAGAGTAAGCTCTATTTAATTTAATAAGCCATAATTGCTTTATTATATTAAAAAACTTACTAAATCTTAGAATAGTTTTTATCAAAAGTATATAGGATTAATAATAATGAAACCATCATTTAGTCTACCACATTTTGTAAATGACCAATTAGATCAATTCAAAATAAGTGATAAAAGTTTTAGTTCCAGATTGATGCTAGGGACAGGTAAATATAAAAATCTACAAGATGCAATTAATAGTATAAATGTTAGCGGTGCAAATATTGTTACAGTTGCTATAAGAAGAGCTCAAAATACCAAAAATTTAGGCCGTACTAATCTTATTGATGGTCTAGACTGGTCTAAACTCTGGATTTTGCCAAACACAGCTGGCTGTGAAAGTGCAGAAGAGGCAGTTCGTATAGCTTCTCTAGGTCAAGAAATAGTCAAAAAATTAGGTCAATTTGATAATAATTTTATTAAATTAGAAGTAATACCAGATTCTCGCTATTTATTGCCTGATCCAATAGGTACCTTAAAAGCTGCTGAATATTTAATAAATAAAGGCTTTGTTGTAATGCCATATATTGGTGCAGATCCAGTATTAGCAAAACAACTTGAAAATATTGGTTGTGCTACAGTTATGCCATTAGCATCTCCAATTGGTTCAGGTAAAGGTTTGAGAAACCTTCTTAATTTAAAAATCATTATAGAAAATGCAAAAATCCCTGTTATTATAGATGCAGGAATTGGTACTCCAAGTGAAGCAGGAAAAGTTATGGAGCTTGGTGCTTCTGCAGTGTTAGTTAATACCGCAATTGCTCGTGCAAAGAACTCTCAAACAATGGCTCGAGCTATGAGCCTTGCAGTAGAATCCGGTAGACTAACTTATATTGCAGGCCGAATGCCAATAAGTGAAAAAGCAGAACCTAGTTCTCCTATATTAGGTATATCTAAATAATGCATTGCAGGAATAAAAGATTTGATTTTAATAATTGATAACTACGATAGTTTTACATATAATTTAGCACAATGTGTTGGAGAATTAGGGCATGATGTTTTAGTTTGTCGAAATGATGAAATTGATGTTGTAAAAATAAAAAAATTAAATCCTGAAAAAATTATAATATCTCCAGGACCAGGTAAACCAACTGAATCAGGCATTTCGCTAGATGTTATCTCTTCTCTTGCCGAATATATACCAATATTAGGTGTTTGTTTAGGTCATCAAAGTATTGGCTACATTAATGGAGGGAGTATAATTAAGGTACCTAAAATTATGCATGGCAAAACTTCTCAAATATATCACGATAGAGAAGACTTGTTCATAAATTTACCTAATCCATTTATTGCAACTAGATATCATAGCTTAATTATTGATAGAGCTAATTTCCCTACTAACTTAGCTGTAACAGCCTGGACAGACAATAACATTATTATGGCTTGTCGCCATAAACATTATAAAATGTTGAGAGGGATACAATTTCATCCAGAAAGTTTATGGACAGTTTGCGGTCAACAACTTTTGAAAAATTTTTTAGATAGTGACTAAAGCAATTTTTATATTTTTGAGCTTCTGTTAGATATTTTCAATAATTCTTCTTCAAATGTTAATTGAGCTCTATTTGTTACTCCGCCTATATAGAAACGATGTTTTTTTTCTATAATCCATATCTGAGAATAAGAAATATAGCTGACACTAACACTGGTTATTAGAAAGAAAAAGCTAGTATAGACAATTGGGATTCCTGGATCGCTTTTAATTTGTAAACCAGTACTTGGTACGATACTCAAAAAAGCAATAATATTATTATCAATAAAATACTTTTCTCCTATAGTAACAGACATTATCTTTTCTCCACTTTTATTATATAATGTTGCTTGTTTTTGTAAGTCTTGTAGAACAAGAGCAAGCTGATTATCTTGATCTTGAGCAATTAATCCGACCCAAATCTTATTATTAGGTAAAACAACTTTTTTTAAGGGAATTTGTAGCGTATCAGTGTTATTAATTTTAATTCTAATTGCAATAATGTCCCAATCTGTTTGATAAATTGTTAAACCTTTAAATTGTAATGGAGAATTGACGTGGATTGTTGAATGCTTTAGTTCTGTCCCTTCTGTATCCAATATAGAGATGTCTGAAAAAAATTGACTTATGGAATTATCTTGATTATATTCTATTATAAAATTATTAACTCTAGCAGAAAAATCTTGAGGAATATAGCTGAATTGGCCGGAAGCAATAATATTCTGTAGGCGAAATAATTCTCCGGAAGGAACCATCTCTTGTGCACTGAAACCACTAACTAGGCCTAATACTGAACCAATAAGTAGCAAAATGATGCTTGCGTGCACAAAAATAGGAGCTAATCTACCAAGCAATCCTTTGTAACAGTAAATAGAGTTTCCCTGTTGAAATATATGGTAATTGAACTTTTGAAGACATGAAGCTACTAAGTGTAGTGTAGTTTTCTGGATTTCTTGACTTCCTGTGAATTTTTTAAATTGATTAGGATTTTTATAGAAGCACCATCTTCTCGCATTTTGTAAAGATGGTATTTGTCTTGATAAACTACAGACCAATAAACTAAGACTGAAAATAAATAGTAAGGTCAAAAACCACCAGGTTGTATAAACATGGTTTAAGCCAAATAATTCTATGTTTTTCCAGTTCAAAATAATAAAGTGTTCACCAGAAACACTATAATGTGCCTGATAAAAATCCAGATCTTTGTTCTGCTCGATAATAGTTCCTATAACACTAAAGCTTGCAATAACTAACAGAAGTATTATAGAAAATTGTAAATTACTGAATAATCTTAATAGATACCAACGAACATCTTTTTTTTTGAATTTTAAATTAATTTGCATCTTCTTTATAATATTTTAGAATCTATTTTTTTATTAATTATTCTTTAGGTTTTTTTCATAACTTAATACAAAAACTACATATATATTTTAGCTAAATAAAGAATTTATCTATTCAATCTTTTGGAAGGTTTCAAATTATTTAGTTTTATTATTTGAGCTAATTTAATTATATAAAAACTGATTTAGAGTTTTTATGTTTAATTTATGTCTGTTAATTCAGCTATTTGTTCATAGTTTAGTAATCTATGAAACTTTTTTACAGGAATTTTCAATACTTTAAAATGCTAGAGAATAGTGAAAAAGTGCCTGCACTAAGCAATATTGTTCCGCTAAATGGAGCCCATAGATTATTTAAAAAAGGACTGGATGCAGTTGTTAGAAATCTAGAAGAAAATAGACTACCGATAATAATCGGAAAAATATAACCTATACTATAAATTAATATAAAAATTAGTCCAATAAATAAATTATGATTAGAAGTAACCCAAATTAACAGTGTTACAAAAATAGGTGTACTACACGAAGAAATTGCTAATCCAATTCCTACACCGCTTAAATACATTTTTATATTCTGATTAGTATTATTAATTCTTGTATTTAGGTTATTAGTGCTAAGAGGTACAATATTAAGTAAACTAAATCCCATGTATATAATAACTAATGCGGAAATTACAGGAATACCATTAAATAGTTGTGAATATGTTTTTGCTAATAAAGTTGCTATTAAACCTAAAGTTGTAAAACTAGAAATCGCACCTAAACAAAAGAAAAATAAATTTTTTAATTTATCTATTTGACTCAATTTTTGGCCCTCTCCTGATATATACATAATACAGATAGGTAATATTGAAATTAAGCAAGGACTAAAGCTAGTAAATAATCCAGAAAAAAAAACAAAACTAAAGCTAGCTATATTTATGTGATTTAATTGGTACAGTGTAATATTGTTAATTAGATGTTGGCTGTTATACAAAAGAACATCAGGCTTCATTTTTTACTACTCTATATAAAAATTTTAATATGCATTAGATCTCCCCAGGTAGGACTTGAACCTACGACCAATCGGTTAACAGCCGATTGCTCTACCACTGAGCTACTGAGGATTATAACTATATCTACTCATTATATCATAATATTAGACATAATGAGCTTTTTATATTCCTTACAGCTAAAAAATTAGAAGATACAAATAAAGCTCATTAATACTAAGTACGCTTTACTTATATCTAGTTAATTATTATTTATTTAAACAGTAGCAAGATCATTGACCATACCTAAGAACAGAGCTGGGTCTCCAGCTTTTGGTCTTTGTTCCTGAGGTCTAAATTGACGTACAGGTCCTTGCCAAATAAATTGTGGCATGCCGAATTTTTCCTTAAAATCAGCTCCATATCGTGGAGTTTTAAGATTAAAAGGCATTTCTCCTTTACTGCGTTGAGCTATAATTCTTCTTCTCTGATAAGGAACAATAGAATCACCAAAATTTTCTTCGTATTCATCACTTTCTATTAGCATATTAATAAAACTTTCTAGACCTTTAGAAGCAATTACAATTGACCATGCTAATTTTTCTCTCTCGTTATAAACATCACGACCTAATATTCTCTGTACACAAATTTCAACAAATCTGTAGTTATTATTTACGTCGTAGTTTAGCTTTCGAAATGATTCCGATAAAATTAATCCTTTGATAAAATCTTTGACTTTAATTTGATTAAAGCGTAATTGTGATTCTAAATACGGGGCGGATGTACTACTTAGAATTTGGTGCTCGCTGAAAATTTGTCTATAAGCAGCCCAAATTACTTCATCCATTTCTACTGCACTAGGTAGATTGTCTGTGTTATAAGCTCTAGGTTGCTCTTCGCCCGGCGATACCTCATAGCCATCTACACGTTGGTTTTGTGTAGATAGTGAATAGTTGAGTAATGGAATAGACATCTTAAGTCTCCGGAATTACGTCTTTACCTTATATAAGGTATAATATTTATAGGATATACTAATACATTTTTATAAGATGACCTAAAACTTCAGGTTTCTATAAATCGTATTTTATCAATAATATAGACTAGTTCACAATTGATAATTTTGTGTAACTATGCAAAAAAAAGTATACTACGAAAATGTACTTCATAACAAAAAAAGAATTTTTATATTCTATAATTTTTGGTATTTCAATAATATTCTATTTTTCATAAATGTCAATTTCTATTCAGTATTAATTTTAAAACTAGTCGTAAAAATTTTATATATCATGGATATTTCTAATCAATTAACTCTTGAACAAGAATTTGAATTAGTCCTATATAAGCAAAAAATTGACCCGTTAAATCTTGAGCAAGCTCAAAATCTTCTTGTTGAAACATTGAAAACTATGATGCTTAAAGATAACATTATTAAATATGTAGTAAAAAATTCCCACTTTCGTTAGTAAATATTACAGATTATTACTTTGTTAGTTACTATTGTACTAATATATTTTATATTGTACTTTCGATACTAATACATCGGCTTTTCAAATAATTTGACAGTCGAAACAGTGAAGTCCTTCATTATAATAGGGAGAGTTCAATGCTTGACGCATTTTCCAGAGTTGTAGTTAATTCCGACGCTAAAGCTGCTTATGTAGGCGGTAGCGATCTGCAAGCTCTAAAAAAATTCATCGCAGATGGTAACAAACGTCTAGATTCCGTTAATGCTATTGTTTCCAATGCAAGCTGCATCGTTTCTGATGCTGTTTCTGGCATGATTTGTGAAAATCCTGGTCTAATTGCGCCTGGTGGAAACTGTTACACTAATCGTCGTATGGCTGCTTGCCTACGTGATGGTGAAATTATTTTACGTTATGTTTCCTATGCTCTTCTTGCCGGAGATCCCTCTGTACTAGAAGATCGTTGTCTTAATGGCCTAAAAGAAACTTACATTGCTTTAGGTGTACCTACTAACTCTTCTGTTAGAGCTGTTAGCATTATGAAAGCATCTGCAGTTGCATTCATTACGAATACTGCTTCCCAACGTAAGATGGCGACAGCAGATGGTGATTGTTCCGCTCTAGCTTCTGAAGTAGCTAGCTATTGTGATAGAGTAGCTGCAGCTATTAGCTAAAAGTTTGGAATAATTTCAAAACGTAAGTTTTAAAAGTATTTTATACAAGTACTTAATCCATTTAGGAGAAAAACATGAAATCAGTTATTACTACTACGATCAGTGCAGCAGATGCTGCTGGTCGTTTCCCGTCCAGTTCCGATCTTGAATCTGTTCAAGGCAACATTCAACGTGCCGCAGCCAGATTAGAAGCAGCTGAAAAACTAGCTAGCAACCATGAAGCAGTTGTTAAAGAAGCAGGAGATGCTTGTTTTGCTAAATATTCTTATTTGAAAAATCCAGGCGAAGCTGGTGATAGTCAAGAAAAAGTAAACAAATGCTATAGAGACGTAGATCACTATATGCGTTTAGTTAACTACTGTCTAGTTGTTGGTGGTACAGGTCCAGTAGACGAATGGGGCATCGCTGGTGCTCGTGAAGTTTACCGTACTCTAAATCTACCTACTTCTGCTTATGTAGCATCCTTCGCGTTTGCTCGTGATAGACTGTGTGTTCCACGTGATATGTCTGCTCAAGCAGGTGTTGAATATGCTGGTAACTTAGATTATATTATTAACTCCCTATGCTAATATACTAATTTATTTTAGTAATTAGATAAAAAAGCAAGCAACTATAATTGCTTGCTTTTTTTTTACTTATATTGCTATTGATTTTCAATATAGTTATATACTTAGTTTTACCATTCAAAATAAGTATCGGAGTTAAAAATGAATTTAGAAATGATGCAAAATTCTTGTGTGAATTTTGCATTTGGTGGCTTGCTTACTGCGATGCTAGTTTACTGGTCTAGCTTAGCTTTCCCAAGGATTTCAGGCCTAAATAAATTAGCAGCTCTTATCACATTGCTTGTTAATATTGCGCTTGCATTGACACTTTCTTCTAGATGGTTTGCTAACGGGTATTTTCCTTTAAGTAATTTATATGAATCTCTTTTGTTTCTAGCATGGGGATTAACATTCGTTCATTTATTTATTGAAAGTAAAACAAAAAGTAGACTTATTGGTGCCGTATCAATTCCAGTTGCAATGTTTGTCACCGCATTTGCTAGCTTAGCGCTCCCGATTGAGATGCAAAAAGCATCCCCATTAGTACCAGCTTTAAAGTCAAATTGGCTAATGATGCATGTAAGTATTATGATGATCAGTTATTCAATTTTAATTTTAGGCTCTTTATTATCTATTTTGTTTCTAATCATTACCAGAGGTCAAGATATTAATCTTAAAGGAAGCTCTGTTGGAACAGGTTCTTATACAGTAAAATCTTTAGATTCTAATCCATCCTTTGCATTTTCCAATCCATCTGGAATAGTTCAAGAACAATCTAATATGCTAATTAATAGCACCAGAATGAATTTGTTGGAAAGCATTGACAACTTAAGTTATAGGATAATAGGACTAGGCTTTCCTCTGTTAACAATAGGAATAGTTGCAGGGGCTGTTTGGGCAAATGAAGCTTGGGGTTCTTATTGGAGCTGGGATCCTAAAGAGACCTGGGCATTAATCACATGGTTGATTTTTGCAGCTTATTTACATTGTAGAATAACTAAATCTTGGCAAGGAAAAAGACCTGCTATTTTAGCTTCAGTGGGTTTTCTAGTTGTTTGGATATGTTACTTAGGAGTGAATTTTTTAGGTAAAGGATTGCATAGCTATGGTTGGCTTGCTTAAATTTTGTCTTCAATTCCCTAATTAGTTTCATTTAAGATATGTTAAATCTTATTATAATCAAGTTGAATCTTGCATTGTAGTCGTCTAAAATACAACGCAAATACTCTATATTTCTCAAATACTTTTAAATTTTTATTTCTTATGGATATTTTATTTGTGTTATCAGCTGTTCCTCATACATCTCCTTGGTCTACTCAAGTAGCAATGGTCATGATTACTTGTAATTTATTAGCTATTGTTGCAGGAAGATACGCAATTAAGGTTAGAGGTTTAGGACCATCTATTCCCGTCTCAGGCGTTGAAGGATTTGGTTTACCAGAATTATTAGCTACGACTAGCCTTGGACATGTTATTGGTGCTGCTTCAATTCTTGGCTTAAGTAATGTTGGTTTAATTTCTTAAAATATTAGACAAACTGCTAAGGTAGTACTTTAGTCTGAATGTAAGATTAAAGTACTATCTTTACAAATTGCTAAATTTCATAAAAAGCGCCCATTTTTCGAAATTTCTCATATCTTTGAATTTTCAATTCACTTTTATTCAACCTTAATAAAATATTTAGTTGTTTTATTAGCTCTTTTCTTAAATATTTAGACGCAGATTGATGATCAGCCTGTGCTCCACCTATTGGCTCTGTAAGTATTTCATCTACTATACCCATAACCTTTAAATCATGAGATGTTATTTTTAAGGCTTCTGCTGCGGCAAGAGACTCTTTACTATTCTTCCATAAAATTGCAGCGCAAGCTTCGGGAGTTGCTACTGTATACACTGCGTATTCCAGCATAATTATGCTATCTCCAATACCGATACCCAGAGCTCCACCAGATCCACCTTCTCCAATAATAGTACAGATTATTGGTACTTCAAAAGAGAACATTTCTCTCAAGTTTACAGCAATAGCTTCACCCTGACCTAATTCTTCCGCTTTAAGCCCGGCCCAAGCTCCAGGTGTATCAATAAATGTTAAAATCGGCATTCCGAATCTATTAGCATGTTTCATAAGTCTCAAGGCTTTTCTGTAACCTCCTGGAGCCGGCATTCCAAAGTTCCTTGCAACGTTTTCTTTTGTTCCTCTACCTCTTTGATGACCAATAAATACAATACTATGCCCATCGATTTTTCCTATTCCACCTACTAGTGCAGGATCATCTGCTCCTCCTCTGTCGCCATGTAATTCAATCCATTCATCTAAAATGTTTGGAATGTAGTCTAGAGTAGTAGGTCTTTCTGATTGTCTGACTAAATTCAATCGTTGAAGAGGTGTTAGACTACTGAAAATTTCTTTCTGGAGTTTAGTTAGCTTGTCTTGAAATCGATTTATTTTATTCTCAATAACTTTATCATTTTTAGGAGCTAATCTTTTTAATTCTGCAACCTGACTTTCTAGTTCTGCAACAGGTCTCATGAAATCAGGAACTGTTGGTTTGCGATTACTAGTAATCATAAAATTTTTGAATATTAATTTATTGTTTTTCTACTTGTAGCCTAAAAAATGACTAATAGACGCCATATATTCAGTGCAATCTACTAAATTACTGGATAGCTTGAGCATATTGCCTATTAGATAATACAGGCCGTAAAATAGCTCAGGATCATCAAATCTTTGAGAAATTCTAGTAGTAGCTCTTATTAAGTCATCATAGTTAAGGCCCCTTTCGCCTTGCAAATAATTTAAATGACATATAATTTGATTGCTATCACAAGTTTTAGATAGTGGCCCTTCTTTTAAAGAATGATATTCTTGATTAAGTGTAGTGAATGGAACTATATCAATGATAGTGTCGTTTAAAAGTCCTGTTTGATTAGTTTCAATTAATGATGTTTTCGGAATGATAGTATTACAAGATTGAATTTCAATGCGTGTTAAAATGCTATGCGAAGATTGACTAATTCCTACAACCTTTCCGATAGGTAAGCCTCTCAATCTAACAGATGTGCCTTCTTGAATTCCGTAAGCACTATCAAATTCAACAAATACTTTATAGCTTTTGTTTTTGCTAGTTCGATTAATAACATGCCATATAGTTAACGAGAACAGTGCTACAATCCCTAAAAAGCATGCGCCTAAAAATTCTTTCTTTGTATTCTTATACTGCCTTTTCATAGATTTCTAATTGCTCTCATGTGTATTATATCTATAATTTCAACAAAGGTAGATTTATTTTGGATAACAGCTTAAATTAATAAGGAATTAATTGATGACTTATTTTTGAAGATTGAATGGAGTGATTAATATTCTGTTGTATATTGTGGTTACTGCTAATAGCTGCCTGAACTTCATATATATAAATCACCATAGATCCTATATCTTGTAGGCGTCTAATATTGCTTCCTATTCCTATTCCTGATGCTCCATAAAGAAACGCGATAGGACTAGTTAAAGAAGAAATTCCTGAAGCTGAGATAATAGGAAGACGAATTTTACTAGAAACTGTATACGTAGATGAAAACGTAGAAGCAGATTTTTGGATCATTCCAGATAAATGGTCTGTTTTTGAAATACTAGTGCTTTTCCCTTCTGTTTGAATCATATCTATACCAATTCTCTGTAAATCAGACGCTAATTTAACTTGTTCTTCTATTTTTAGAATATGAGGTAATGTAACGCACAGTGTAGCATGTGGTAGTAAATTTCTTGTTTCTTTGCTAATTAATTTAATCTCTTCAGAGTGAAATAGACGTCCTTGTTCATAAAAACAGTCGTAGTTTCCAATTTCTAGTATATTTACTCCAGTCTTTTGACACTTTAGTAACTCTTTTGATTTTACTGCAGAAACACAGATGGGTATTTTACTAACAGATTCTACTTCTTTGATGATATCGGTATCTGCCACTATGTCCAAATATGTTACTTTAGCTATTTCTGAGGCTAATGCCATTTGCTTAATTTGCGGTATGTTGAAATTATTTAGGCCAGTTATAACTTTGAGAGCGCTTTGTTTATCAAAATCAGATGAAATCTTTGAAGAAATTGTCATGAATAAGCTTAAGTTAATTATAGTTAATAATTCCAAAGAACAGTTTTAGAATAAATGATCTTTGGAATTATGTTATTGTTATAGGATTTTGTTATATTTACTATCTAGTAAGCAAGACCCATACTACGAGTAGTTTCTGCTCCAAGGTAAACTCGAACACTTAAAAAGTCTGTAGGACATGCTGTTTCGCATCTTTTGCAGCCTATACAATCTTCTGTTCTCGGTGCAGAAGCAATTTGTTTAGCTTTGCACCCATCCCAAGGCACCATTTCTAATACATCGCAAGGACATGCTCTAACACATTGAGTACAACCGATGCATGTATCGTATACTTTAACACTATGAGCCATAATAATAAAACTCCAACTGTAATTGAATTGCAGGGTATTTTTAGTTTGATTAAATAGGATTTAAGACTGCTTAAACTAGTCAATATAATATAACTATGAATAGCATTTTTTTATGAAAAAGAATACTTCTAAGTAAAGTTATTCTGGTTAATAAGCAGTAATTGTGTTACTTGAATAAGCTGTATTAGTTTCTTCAATATTAGCCTCAGAGGGTGGAACTACTTGCCAAAACTGAGGTAAATATGTATTCCAGTTTTCTAAGATGTTATGAGCTTTTAAGCTTCCAGTCTTAGCAGAGTGATTCTCAATAAGATTTTTAAGTTGTTGTTCCCCAGCTTTAGTAATTACTCGTTGAACTTTCACAATCTCAGAGTTTACTCGTTCAATAAATTTATTTTCTTCGTCTAGAAAATATGCTAGCCCACCTGTCATTCCAGCTCCAACATTTCTGCCAGCTTTGCCAAGAACTACAATAGTACCCCCAGTCATGTATTCGCAAGCATGATCACCAACTCCTTCAACAACACTTTTAGCTAAAGAATTCCTTACAGCAAAACGTTCACCAGCTTGACCTTGAGCAAATAAATAGCCGCCTGTTGCACCATATAAGCAGGTATTTCCTATAATTACCTGGTTATTATCTTCATATGTAGTACCAGCAGGAGGTACTATAATAATACTACCTCCATTCATTCCTTTACCAACATAATCGTTTGCTTCCCCCATTAGTTTTAAGTTAACCCCTGAAGCTAAAAATGCGCCAAAGCTTTGTCCTGCAGAACCATAAAAATTTAACTTAATTAGCCCTTTAAATCCCTCATTTCCATATTTTTGTGCAATTACGCCAGATAGTCTTGTTCCAACTGTTCTATTTGTATTAGCAATTTTGAAATGTTTCGCAACTTCATTTTCTAACTTTATAGCATCATTAATTTCTGGTATTGCTAAAATATCATCATCCATAACAGGACCATTAGTGTGCACTGAATTGAATTTAGTCCATGTATGAGTATTAATATTAATTAAAGAATTTAGCTCAATGCCCCTGGTTTTTGCTAATTCAATATCTGTATTTTTTATTAATAAATGATTTTGGCCAGTAATTTCATCAAGACTTTTATATCCAAGACTTGCCAAAATCTCTCTAACTTCATTACCTATAAATAAGAAAAAGTTTACCAAAGCTTCCGGAACACCAGAGAATCGAGCTCTTAGTTCTTCTCTCTGTGTTGCGACACCTACTGGACATTTATTTGTGTGACAAATCCTTGCCATAATACATCCGGTAGCTATCATTGCAATTGTCCCAAAACCAAATTCTTCTGCACCCATAATGGCTGCTAAAACTATATCAGATCCAGTCCTTAGTCCACCATCTACTCTAAGAGTAACTCGATCCCTAAGCTGATTTTCTGCTAGTAGCTGATGTACTTCACTTAGACCGAGTTCCCAAGGAGATCCTGCATGTTTGATAGAGCTTAAAGGAGATGCTCCTGTTCCACCATCATGACCAGATATTTGAATAATATCTGCATTTCCTTTAGCAACTCCAGCTGCAATTGTCCCTATCCCAATCTCTGAAACTAGTTTAACAGAAATTTTTGCGGTAGGATTAATTTGATGTAAATCAAAAATTAGTTGTGATAAATCTTCAATAGAGTAAATATCATGGTGAGGTGGAGGTGAAATTAATGGAACACCTGGTTTGCATTTTCGCAGTGTAGCAATATACGGACTGATTTTTTTTCCTGGTAGCTGACCTCCTTCACCGGGTTTTGCTCCTTGTGCTATTTTAATTTCTAATTGTTTTGCATTCATTAGGTACTCTGGAGTAACACCAAAACGTCCTGAAGCAATCTGCTTAATTGCTGAACTGGCTGTATCTCCATTTCTTAATCCTTTTAAGTGAGGTAGCAAGTCTGAATTACCTGATTCATTAACATCATTTAGTACTTTAAATCGAACAGGGTCTTCTCCACCTTCTCCTGAATTTGATTTGCCTCCAATACGATTCATTGCGATAGCTAGAGTTTCGTGTGTTTCTCTAGATAAAGCTCCTAATGACATTCCACCAGTACAAAACTTATGTAAAATATTTTCCATACTTTCGACTTTATCAATTGCAATAGGTTGTTTATTGCTCTTTAGTTTCAATAAATCTCTTAAAGCTGTTGGTGGTCTATTTTGTAGAAGCCTTTGGTAGCTATTATAGTATTCAGGATTATAACCCCGAACTGCTTGGTGCAATGCCTTAGACATTTCTGGGTTATTAATATGATACTCTCCGCCAGGCCGATACTGAACAAATCCATAATTTGCTAGCTTTTTTGTTTTAACCTGGGAGAAAGCTTTAGAATGAATATTTACAGTCTCTTGTCCAAGCTCTTCCATACTTAACCCGCCAATTTGAGAGGTTGTACCTTTAAATGCAAAGTTAACAACTTCTGAACCCAAACCAAGAATTTCAAAAATTTGTGCCCCATGATAACTTGATAACAAAGATATACCCATCTTGGATAGAATTTTTAGCAGACCAGCTTCTACAGCTTTTTTGTAATTAGCCTGAGCTTCTTGTATGTTACAAGCTGGTAGTCTACCTTTAGACATTAGCATTTTAGTTTTTGGATTTGACCACCAATGTCTTGCAGTTTCAAATGCTAGGTAAGGACAAATAGCGCTAGCCCCATAACCTATCAAACAGGCAAAATGATGTGTGCTCCAGCATTGAGCTGTTTCTATTATAATAGACGCATCTTGTCGTAAACCTTTATTAATTAAGTGGTGATGCACTGCACCAGCAGCTAATAGCGGTGGGATGGAAACTTTCTCTGATTCTAGAATATCATTTTTATCGCTTAAAATTAAAATATTATTACCTGAGAGGATTGCTTGACTGGCACTTTCACATAATTGTTCAATTTGCTTCTTAAAATCATTCGGTCCTTTTTCTACTTTGAAAATAGTATTAATATGAGCGCAAGATAATTTTGATTCTAAAATTGCATTAAGTTCGCCTTCATTAATAATAGGAGAATCTAATTTAATATGTTTAGCCAAAACAGGCTGATCATCTAATAAATTACTTTTATGTCCAATCTGAATTGTTAAAGACATTACTAAGCTTTCGCGCAATGGATCAATAGCTGGATTTGTTACTTGAGCAAATCTTTGTTTGAAATAGTCATACAAAATATGAGACTTTTCTGAAAGTATTGCTAATGGAATATCATCTCCCATGCAGAAAGTAGGCTCTTTACCCTGGCTAGCCATATGTTCAATGACAAGCTCTACATCTTCATTGGTGTAACCAAAAGCAGTTTGCAGTTGCATCAATTTTTTGCTTTCAACTTGCTGCTCTGAAAAAAAGGCCTGATGGCCTAGTATCTGTCTAGATTCTTTAAGTAAATCTCCATATGGAGTCTTGCCAGCGACAGATGTTTTAATTTCTTTGTTATTTAATATTTTGTGTGAAATAATATCTACAGATATCATTTGCCCAGGCCCTAGCCGTCCTTTAGATTTAATATTGCTTGGTTCAACTTGAACTACTCCGCTCTCAGAAGAAACAATGACGAGATTATCCTTAGTAATGACGTACCTAGCTGGTCTTAGTCCATTTCTATCTAATGTTGCGCCAATTACTTTCCCGTCAGTAAATACGACTAAAGCTGGACCATCCCAAGGTTCTTGTAAACCACTGTAGTATTCATAGAAATCGGAAATTTCCGTATTTTTATTGAATTCAGGTTGATTTTGAAAAGCCTCTGGAACTAAAATCATTAAAGCTTCTTCTGCACTTCGGCCTGAAGCAATTAATAATTCAACAGCTGCGTCTAAATTAGCTGAATCACTATTATCTTTATTTGTTATTGGTTTCAATTCATCAATTCTATTTTTCCATATTGGGCTCTTAAGAAGAGGTTCTCTGGATCTCATCCAGTTTAAATTCCCTAGTAGTGTATTAATTTCTCCATTATGTGAAATAAATCTCATTGGCTGTGCAAGAGGCCACTTAGGCATTGTATTTGTACTGAATCGACGATGATAAATAGCAAATGAACTAGTATATTCTGAATGATATAGATCTTGATAAAATTGCCCCAGCACAGCAGATCTCATCATACCTTTGTATACAATTGTGTAACATGATAAAGAGCATACATAAAATTCATGTGCCCACTCTTTACCGTTAATACCAATATATCTTTCAATTTTTTTCCTTACTAAAAATAGCTGTTGTTCTAGCTCATTTTTAGACAAATTAGAAGATCTGCAAAACATTTGTTCAACATGAGGCTTATTTAAATAAGCTTGTTTGCCAAGAACTTCTTCCACAGTTGGAACTAATCTCCATCCTACAACTTCTAAATTTTCTTCCTTTAAAACATTTTCTATAATTTTTTTAGATTCTTGTAATTTGCTGGTTGGTAGAAATAGCATCCCCACACCAATACTTTCATTTTTTTGAATTATTATTCCTTTGTCCTTTAGACCGCTTTGAAATAGATTCCATGGAATCGCTGTTGTTATACCCGCTCCATCTCCAGAGTCTCGATCTGCACTGCACGCACCTCGATGTTCCATACAAGTTAGCGCTTCTAAAGCTTGTACTACAATTTTATGATTCGCAATATTATTAACATCTGCAATAAAACCTACGCCACAAGCATCTCTTTCTTTTTCAATAGAGACTAAACTTGAAGACTTAGTAAGGCTACCAGTAAGCTTTCCAGATGCTTGTTCTATAATTTTTTGATTAAACATAATATTTTTCAATAATCTAGATAAATAATTTTATTAAATAATAAATGGGATGCTACATATTTGTTTGATATCAACATTGTGCTCGATAAAATATGCTTTTTCTCTTATAGAGCCATTGTTCAGATTGTATTCATACTGTAATTACATAATACTCTTTATTATATATTATCTATACAACGACAAGTGTTATTATATCATCTAAAATGTTTTGACAGCATGAATTGGTAATTCTATTTATATATTTTCTACAGGCTTTATTATGAATCATCACAACTCTCTAGATTCGAGTGATATAACTTACAAAACGGAAGAACTATTAGAAGCTACAACTAATCGATATAAAATAACCGTGCAAGTTGCTAATAGAGCCAAAAGAAGAAAGTATGAAGATGTTGATATTATTGATGATCCTCAAATTAAGCCAGTTATTAGAGCAATTCTCGAAATGGTAGATGAAATTACTCAACCTGAAATTATCAGTGACTAAATTTTAAAAGTATAGCGAAGATACATCTTAACATCTTTTAAAATAAAACCATTAAATAGATTGTATATATATTTATAGAAGAAATCTCTATAAGTTGATTTCAGCTTTGAGAATTTCGGTATTTCAAACACTAACTAGAATTGGTAACTTAATATAACAAGTTATAAATCTAAATTAAGGAGATAGAATTTATGCTAGATGCATTCGCAAAAGTTGTAGCTCAAGCAGACGCAAGAGGAGAATTTCTTAGTAACACGCAACTAGATGCTTTATCCAGTATGGTTGCAGAAGGAAATAAGCGTCTTGATGTTGTAAACAAAATTAACTCTAATGCTTCTGCAATTGTTACAAACTCTGCAAGAGCTCTATTTGCAGAACAACCTCAACTGATTCAGCCTGGTGGAAATGCTTACACTAATAGACGTATGGCTGCATGCTTAAGAGATATGGAAATTGTTCTAAGATATGTCAGCTACGCTATGATTGCAGGTGATTCTAGTGTACTAGATGATAGATGCCTAAATGGATTAAGAGAAACTTATCAAGCTCTAGGCACGCCAGGTTCTTCTGTATCTGTTGCAGTACAAAAAATGAAAGAAGCTTCTGTTGCACTGGCTAATGATTTGACTGGTACTCCTCAAGGAGATTGCAGCGCACTTGTTGCAGAACTTGGCAGCTATTTTGACCGCGCTGCTGTATCTGTTGTTTAGTAGCAAAAAGTTTAATTTTTTAGTTTAGTACCATTTTTTATATTTTGAGGTATTCCTTTTATGAAGACTCCAATTACTGAAGCAATTGCATCTGCTGATAGTCAAGGTCGTTTTTTAAGCAATGGAGAATTGCAAGCTGTTAACGGTCGTTACCAAAGAGCAGCAGCTAGTCTAGGAGCAGCTCGTTCCTTAACTAATAACGCTCAAAGACTGATCACAGGGGCAGCGCAATCTGTATATACTAAATTTCCTTACGTAACTCAAATGCCTGGTCCAACTTATGCATCCAGTGCAATTGGTAAAGCAAAATGTGCAAGAGATATCGGTTACTATTTACGTATGGTTACATATTGTTTAGTTGTAGGCGCAACAGGTCCTATGGATGAATATTTAGTTGCAGGACTTGAAGAAATTAATCGTAGCTTTGAATTATCTCCAAGCTGGTATGTTGAAGCACTACAATACATTAAAGGCAGTCATGGTCTATCTGGCCAAATTGGTAATGAAGCAAATGTATATTTGGATTATGCTATCAATACACTAAGCTAAAAGCTTAGCTTCACTAATTGTTTTAATTGCTAAGATGCTAATACTCAATTTACATACATATATATATATATTTGTAAATTGGGTATTAGTTATTATATTTTACTTCTTGCTTAAAATAATTTGCATGAAACTTCAATAAATATGAAGAAAATAGTATCATTTTCTAAGATTCTACAATTATAAAATAATAGTTTTTCTAGCAATGATGAAAAAAAAAGTTCACCCTATAGTGCTAGCCATTCTTGATGGGTGGGGCCATAGTAATAGCCATCAGGGAAATGCAATAAAAATAGCAAAAACGCCAACTATAGATAGCCTGCTTGAAACTTATCCTAATACACTTTTAGTTGCATCAGGAGAAGAAGTGGGTTTACCTAAAGGACAAATGGGAAATTCTGAAGTTGGTCATACCACAATCGGTGGTGGTCGAGTAGTTGAGCAGGAATTAGTCAAAATTGGTAATTCAATAGAAAATAAAAGTTTTTTTAATAATGTACAGTTAAATTGTGCTTGTGACCACGCTATTTCCACCCAAACATCGCTTCATTTAATCGGTTTGTGTTCAAACGGAGGGGTTCACTCTCATCTAGATCATTTATTGGCTTTAATACACGTGGCTGAATCTAAAAAAGTTCCGAACTTGTACATTCATTTAATAACAGATGGTCGAGATACAAATTCCAATTCTGCTAAATCTTTTATTAAATTGATTGCAGATCATATTGAGAAAAAATCATTCGTGATTATTAGTACGATTAGTGGTAGGTATTATGCTATGGATCGTGACTTTCGTTGGTCCAGAACTAAGGCAGCATATACCGTTTTAACCAGCGATAACTCAGATATTACTAATCAGCCTTTAAACTATAATGATTTAATAGATCATTATTATAATAAAGGAATATCTGATGAGTTTATTCCTCCATCACGTATTAATACTGGCTCAATTAAAGATGGTGATGCTATAATATTTTTTAATTTTCGCCCGGATCGAATGAGGCAACTTGTTCAAGCTCTTGTTCAAAAGCCCTTTAATTGTTTCTTAACAAAATCTTTATCCCATTTACATGTATTGACATTTACTAATTATGATTCATCTTTAAATACTGCTCTCGCGTTTCCTCCCAATACATTGAATAATTTTCTTGGAGAGACCATATCTAAATATGGCTTAAAGCAGTTTAGGGTTGCCGAAACAGAAAAATATGCTCATGTAACCTATTTCTTTAATGGTGGAGCAGAAGAGCCTTTCTCTGGAGAAGATAGGGAATTAGTATCTAGTCCTTCGGTTACGACATATGATTTATCGCCAGATATGTCCGCTGAATTAGTAACTCAAAAAAGTATTAGTGCTATAAATAAAGGTATCTATTCTTGTATTGTAATTAACTATGCTAATGCAGACATGTTAGGTCACACAGGAAAATTAAAAGAAACAATTAGATCTATTGAAACAGTCGATAATTGTATCGCCCTTCTATTTGATGCGGTAAGTCAATCAAACGGGACATTAATAATTACTGCAGATCATGGTAATGCTGAATGTATGCTCACAAATGAAGGAACTTCTTGCACATCACATACTACTAATCTAGTTCCATTCATTTTGATTGAAGGCGAACAAGCAACTATATCTGGTCATGGGGGTCAAGTAGAATTTCGAAAAAATGGCTCTTTAGCAGATGTTGCCCCAACAATTTTAGATATTTTGAATTTAAAGAAACCACCAGAAATGACAGGAAAATCACTTATCATTAATTCTAAATATGAAACAAGAAATTTGGACAAAACTTTTATAGAGCTTTGATATTTCTTTTACATCAATTAATAGATGACATTTAATTTTGTATCATGTTGGAACACTAAGCGTATTTTACCAAATCAAATTTACAGGAACGGGAGTATTCCTATTATTTGGAAAGTAATCCTTTTAGGAGATGGTTCATTCACTAGGCACTCCGAAATTCTTACATATGCGATTACTTCCGTAGATCATCTCAATACATTTATCTACAGTAACGAGCAAATACTTTTAAAATCCTTTATTAATCGTAAAGTTTGGATCGGTACAAATACTTGTAAAAAACTGATATTCGCAAGCTCTTGGTGGAATATAAAAGGATATGAAAAACTATATAAGTATCCGAGTCAAGCAATTGGTTCTTTTTTTATTCAATCTGAATTGGATTTTTATAGAGATATTCATGAGATATTCCTTGGTTACTCATTTGAATTAGAGAAACTGTTTTCATCGAAAGGCCCATTTTGGGGAAGACACTATACTCTATTTTATAAAGGAAAACCTATTTCTATAATTTATGAAATTTTTTCTCCACTACTAGAAAATTTTCAATAAAGTCTAATAATTTCAATTTGTATTTTAGTTTTATATATGGGAGAAATTGAGAAAAATGTTCAATCTTTTATTTAGTAGCTCTAACCAAAGAAGAATAAATAGTTATGCAGCAACTGTAAAAAAGATAAATTCTTTGGAGCAAAAAATAGGAAATCTTTCAGACGAAGAATTATTTACTAAAACTAGTTATTTCAAGGATGAATTAAAAAAAGGGGTTACACTAGATTATATTTTGCCTGAAGCTTTTTCTGTAGTTCGAGAAGCTGGTTGTAGAGTTTTAGGTCTAAGAGTATTTGATGTTCAAATAATAGGTGCTATTATTTTACATCAAGGTAAAATAGCTGAAATGAAAACAGGAGAAGGGAAAACCTTGGTAGCAACCTTAGCAGGCTATCTCAACGCTTTATCTGGAAAGGGTGTTCATATTGTTACAGTTAATGATTATCTTGCAAGGAGAGACTCAGAGTGGGTTGGTCAAATTCATAAATTTTTAGGTTTATCAGTTGGTTTAATTCAACAAGATCTATCAAAAGCAGAAAGAAAACTAGCATATCAATGCGATGTGACTTATGTAACTAATAGTGAACTAGGTTTTGATTATCTAAAAGATAATATGGTTTTATCTATGTCGGAAATAGTTCAAAATAAGTTTGCTTTCTGCATTATTGATGAAGTGGATTCTATACTAATTGATGAGGCTAGGACTCCACTAATCATTTCAGGCCCTTCAGAAGCCCCTGTCGAAAAGTACACACAAACTAATTTACTAAGTAATATATTATTTAAGGATGTACATTACGAAGTTGACGAAAAAGCAAGAAATATAATTTTAACTGATAAAGGAACTTTATTCTGTGAAGACCATTTGAGTATTGATAATCTCTACGATTTAGAAAATCCTTGGGTACATTATATTTTAAATGCCATAAAAGCAAAAGAATTATTTATAAAAGATGTTCATTATATAATTCGAGATAATCAAGTTGTTATTGTGGATGAGTTCACAGGAAGAATAATGTCTGGGCGCAGATGGAGTGATGGTCTTCATCAAGCAATAGAAGCTAAAGAGCAGGTTCCTATTCAACAAGAAAATCAAACCTATGCATCAATAACATATCAGAATTTTTTCTTACTATATCCGAAGCTATCAGGAATGACTGGGACAGCTAAAACAGAAGAGTCCGAGCTAGATAAAATATATAATTTAGAAGTCATTTGTGTACCCACTCATAGACCTTTGAGAAGAAAAGAATTTTCTGACTTAGTATACAGTAATGAATATCGAAAATGGGAAGCAATTGCTGATGAATGCTATGATATGTATCGTGCTGGTCGTCCAACTTTAGTAGGAACAACAAGTGTCGAGAAATCAGAGTTACTTTCTAAGTTATTAACCGAGTATAAGATACCTCATAGCTTACTTAACGCAAAGCCAGAAAATGTTGAAAAAGAATCAGATATTATAGCTCAGGCTGGTCGACAATCTTCTGTTACAATTGCAACCAATATGGCAGGCAGAGGTACTGATATTATTTTGGGAGGTAATCCTAGTTATATTGCAAAATCTATACTAATAGATCTACTAATAAAAAAAATTTCAGTACAAAATAACTTAAAGTTACAACAGTTGTCTCTAAAAACTCAGTATTGTATAAATCAGATTTTAAAAAGTTTAGAAGATGATCTTATTTATGCAAATCTTTCTGTTTTAGAATTAGAGAAGAAAATTTCAATAGCTTGTGAGCAAGTTGCAATTAGTAGGAATTTAGAAATTCAGCTTCGCAAAGCCTACCAACTAATATTCCAAGAATATGAGAATATCTTTAGCCAAGAAAAAAAATATGTTGCTCAAGCAGGTGGTTTGCACGTAATTGGCACAGAAAGACATGAATCAAGAAGAATTGATAATCAGCTCAGAGGCAGAGCTGGTCGACAAGGAGATCCAGGGTCTTCCCGATTTTTTTTAAGTATCGAAGATAACTTACTTAGAATTTTTGGGGGTAACAAAATAGCTGATTTAATGCAAGCATTAAATGTTGATGATGATACTCCCATGGAGTCAACATTGCTTAGCAAAAGTTTAGAAGCAGCACAAAAAAAAGTAGAGGCATACTTTTACGATACGCGTAAACAAGTATTTGAATATGATCAAGTATTAAACAGTCAACGTCAAGCAATTTATGCAGAACGTAGAAGAATATTAGAATCAGGATATCCTAGAGACTGCATATTGCAATATGCAGAAAGTACAATCGATGATATTGTCAATTTTTGTCTAACATCGAAAGAGAATAATGAAAAATTTGTAAATTTAAATACAAAAATCAAATACTTATTGAATGCAACAGATACATTTTTTATATCTAAAGATCTATATTCTGATTCATCTGAATTGAAAAAATGGATAACAGAACAAGTTCGAATTAATTATGATTTACGAGAGGCCTATTTAGAACAAATAAAGCCTGGTTTAATTCGGCAATTAGAAAAATACTATCTGTTACAGCAAATTGATAATGCCTGGAAAGATCATTTACAAAAAATGGGTGCTCTAAGAGACGCAATCGGCTGGAGGAGCTATGGTCAGCAAGATCCTTTAGTAGAATATAAAAATGAAGCATTTAACTTATTTATTGAAATGATTACACATGTAAAACATACCGTTGTATATGCTATTCTCAGATCCCGTTTGATGGTAAAGAACGACTAAACTGAATATCTTTAATTTGCTAAATTATAGCTTAGTGGTTGACAGTTTAAGTAAAATTCGATATCGTCATACTATTAGAGATATTTGCCCCCATCGTCTAGAGGCCTAGGACATCTCCCTTTCACGGAGGTAACGGGGATTCGAATTCCCCTGGGGGTATTAAAATAGAACAATTAAGAAATTATAATACTCTTAGCTGTTGTACAAAAATCTTTGATTTTTCTTAATCCTTCCTCAGGAAAATCAGAGGACAGCCTTTTAACGAACGCACTACCTATAACTATTCCATTAATATTCCAACCTTTGATTTCTTTAATTTGTTCTGCTGTAGATATACCAAATCCAAGTATAATAGGCTTTTGTGTCATTTTCTTAATAGTTTCTGTTAATCTCTTTAATTTTCCTGTTAATTCTGGTTTTTGCCCGGTCACACCTGTTGTGCTAACTAAGTAAATACATCCTGGTGCCTGTTCAACTATTTTATTAATTCTTTCAATTGAACTAGTTGGAGATAGTAAGAAGATAAGTTCAATATTAAATAATTTGCATACTGATATAATATAGTCGGACTCTTCAATAGGTAAATCTGGTATTAAAAGGCCTTTAATTCCAGCTCTACTAATAGCACTAATGAAATTATTAATTCCTAAATTTAAAACAGGATTATAATAAGTAAAAAGAACAATAGGTGCTACTATATTAGAGCTTGTTATGTTTACCATGTCTAAAATATTATTAAGGTTTATACTTTGTTTTAAAGCTCGACTAGAAGCAGCTTGTATAATAGGCCCATCAGCTAATGGATCTGAATAAGGCAAGCCGAGCTCTATAATATCTGCTCCATGTTGATCTAAAATTTTAAGAGCTTTGCTCGTAGAAACTAAATCTGGATCTCCTGCAGTAATAAATGGAATTAGAGCGCATTGTTTATCAAGTTTTTTAAATACAGAGGAAATAGTAGTCATAAAAAAGTTTATGTGAATATTAATAATCATATTATTGTATTCATAATATCAGTTAGACTTTAGTAATTACAATTATAAGTTTAGCTTTTTATTATATAGGCCGCCCGGGACTCGAACCCGGAACTATTCGGTTAAAAGCCGAGTACTCTACCATTGAGTTAGCGACCCCTGATTTCTTAATAAACAACAGATAACATAGCTATCTCTTAAATAGCAAGTACTAAAGAGTCTATATAATAAATTTATTAATTTTACAGATATAATGGTTTAGTTCATGTTCTTAGACTCATTCCTTCATAAAAAATTTTTTTCTACAATAGAAAAAAAAAGTTTATTACCTTCGAAGTCATCTTTACTTGTTGCGTTTTCGGGAGGGCAAGACTCATTGACTCTGGTAAAATTATTGTATGATTTGAATCCATTCTATCGATGGAGAATAACTTTAATACATTTTGATCATCGATGGCGTTGGGACTCAATGCTTGCATCAAAACAAGTATTTAGTTTTGCAAGGTATTATAATTTTCCTCTTTATTATTTTGAATGCCCAGATTATTTAAATACAGAAGAAGCAAGCCGAAAATGGCGCTATACAACTTTAATTGATCTCGCTGTAAAAAATAACTTCACTAAAATTTTATTAGCTCACACAGCTACAGATAGCTCAGAAACTTTACTTAGCAATCTATTTAGAGGTACAAGCTTAGATGGTTTAGCAAGTATTGGATGGTCTTGCCAACTTGCACAATCAGTTTACATTGTACGTCCGTTATTAAATTTTTATAGGTTTGAAACAAGTTGGTTTTGCCGTAAATATTATCTTCCGATCTGGGTTGATCGATCTAATTATGACTATATTATGTTTAGAAATAGATTACGGCAAGAATTAGTACCTTATATTAAATCGTATTTTCAGCCTAATCTTGAAGAAAGATGCTACTCGTTATCCAGTCTGGTAAAGTATGATACAGACTTCTTAGAACAAGAAGCTTTGCGCATATATTTCATACTTATTCATCAAGACTTAATAGCTATTAATCATACAGCATTAAGACTTCTACATTTATCTGTCCAAAGTCGAATTTTTAAAATTTTTTTTATAGCTAATTTAAATTTTAATCCTAATTCGAGACAAATTGAGGATGTGATAATTTTCATAAAGCAAAATATATTATCCCAAATAAATATGAATAATTATATTCTAGTAATGGATGATATTTGGTTTTATGTAGGTGTTAAAATAATAAAATTCAGTTAATAAATGTATCATATGATATATTTTGTGTTACCGCATTTGTAATTAATATTTTAAATCAATTTATTGTATGGATATAGAAACTAAGAAAGTAATAGAGCAAATACTGGATAATAATAAAATAGTATTATTTATGAAAGGTAGTAAATTGATGCCAATGTGTGGTTTCTCTAATACAGCTATTCAAATCTTAAATACTCTTAATACTGACTATTTTACGTACGATATTTTAGAAAATGAAAATATTCGTCAAGCTATAAAAGAACACTCTAGTTGGCCGACAATTCCGCAATTGTATATTAATAGAGAATTTGTCGGTGGAGCCGATATTATGCTTGAACTTTTTGAACAAGGTGAATTACAAGCACAAGTAGAAACTTTGCTAGCTGCATAAACTAGTTACAAAAAAAACCTAAAGTTCTAATATATAAATAATATAACAGAGTATTTAGTATTACTATATTATTGTAAAAGCAGATTTTATTAGGCTCATACCTAATAATTAAACTCTGTATTCTATATTTAGGCGATGAAATTATGATTAATTGGCAAGTAATAGCTCAACTTGTGTCTTTAGGTGTTATCGTTCTGGTTGGACCAGCTGTGATAATTTTATTATCTCTTAAAAGAGGTAATCTGTAGCTCTAAACGCTAAAAATTCTCCATAATTGTTTTTTCTAGCAATTATTGATTTTGATAGCATAGAAACTCTATTCATTAAATTATTTTATATAATTAGTTGGTAAGTATGTTGCAATACAATATTCTTAGTTTGCTGCATTCGTTATCAAAATCTTTTATATAATTATATTTAAAATAAATCTCCAGGTAGTTATTTCCTAGGGATTTATTTATATTGATTAAATAATTTCAAGTCTAGCTAAATATATAATTCATGGTTAATCTATAAGTGAAAGCAGAAAATAACCATTCCATGTTTAGAGGACAATTAATTGTTGAAGAAACTATTTGTTTATTTATTCTAATAATATAAATTTGAAATAAAAGTTTTAGAAGAATTTTTTATTTTAGTATTTCTATGATGATGCTATTTTTTCTAGTAAAGTTGTTTTATCTATTTCTTGTAAATCACTAGTAAATTCATTGTCTGGTGTTAGAAAGAGCATGCAATGACATTCTTTTCTTTCTCTCATTGGCACACAAGGACAGTTCCAGTATGTAGCTGAAATTTCAGCTTTTTTATCTTCATAATGTCTACATGGACAAAGTGGGGCGCCATACTTATCTTTGTGCCTAGCTAACCCTTCTATTACAACTGCTGTTACGCTGTTATCTGCACAAAAAAAAGTTCCTGTGCGTTTTGCATAAGTCTCAGAGAACTTTCTCATAGCTTCGAGATTGTCTGAAAAGGATACCAAATTTTGTTTCTTCATTAATATTGCCTCACGAATGATAGTTATGAGATTATTTTTTCTTATTGATTATATTTCTTAAATTTAATATTTTTTATAATGTAGACAATATAATTAACTCTATTTGAAAAAGCCATTGTCGAATAACTAACTTTACATTTACTTTAAACCCTAATATATACCTAAACATAGTCTGAAATTGTATTTTACTGAGATGAAGAATAACTAATTGATAATTAACTTATTGCAAATGGTAATTATGATTATATATATTTGTTAATATGTATATAATATATCATTACAATTTTGTATTAATTAGTTAATAATTTATACTTTTCTTTGTAGTTTAACTTAGAATAAAGATATGTTACTTGAATTAATTTAATAAGGAACTTATGACAGCAGCTTATTTACCTTCAATACTAGTACCTTTAGTTGGTTTAATATTCCCAGCTTTAGGTATGGCTTTGCTCTTTATTTATATTGAGAGAGAAACAATTGCGTAGTTAAGAATCTTATCTACATATATTATTTTTCAAGCTGTATTTTAGTAAAAGCTAAAATACAGCTTGGAAGTTAATATTCAACTAACTTAGTAATTATTAATTTTGTCTTACTTGGGTTTTTATAATGAAGAACCAACTCCAGAATAAGATCCATATATGAAAATTCCTAGTACAGTAATTGCTGCCATACCACCAACTGTAGCAACTAGCCACAGAGGTATTCTTCCAGTTCCAGCCATAATTTATTTCCTATTGGTTTCTTTTATATCTTTATTTTCTTAAATCTGCTCTCTATACTTTTGGCCAAACAAAAAGTTAGTTGAAGAAATAGCTAGAAAATAGTACTGCCAAAACAAATATTAAAAGTAGACCCCAGAAAAGAGAAGTTCTGTTTAAGTCTACAGGTTCTTTATTAGGATTAGGACCACTCATTCTAAACTCCTATCTTTGAATAAATTGCATAGATGTAATCGCGCCTAAGAAAAATACAGTTGGAATTGCTAACCCATGTATAGCAAGCCATCTAAATGTAAATATTGGGTAAGAAACCGGTTGATTTGCATTGCCCTTAGTCATTAATTTCTCCTTTATTATATGCCTTTAGTTAAATCTTCTAATTCTTGCTTGGCATTAAATCTATCATTCACTAGTGGAACTTGCTGACGATCTTGAGTGAAATATTCGTTAGGACGAGGTGTACCAAATACATCATATGCTAATCCAGTACTAACAAATAACCAACCTGCTACAAATAAAGCAGGGATAGTAATACTATGAATTACCCAATAACGAACACTCGTAATAATGTCAGAAAAGGGACGTTCTCCTGTTGAGCCTCCCGACATACACAGTACCTCCTACTAAAAATTGTTTTATAACTAATAATATATAATCAAATATTACTACAGTATATTAGCTCAATTCATAATAAAATCTCTGATTTACAAAATAATTTTTTTATCAAATTAATATTTGTCTATCATGCATAATCTCATTTATAATAATTTATTGTCTAAAAATTTATTCATCTTTCGCAATCATAAGATCAAAGAAAAAACAACTGCCATTTTTTAATTCACTATAAAGGTGAATTTCGCTATTATGTTTTTGAATAATATTTTTCACAATTGAAAGTCCTAATCCAGTTCCTTCTAATGTGTGTACATAATTTTCTATCCTTAGAAAACGAGCAAAGATCCTCTCTTGATTTTTCCTAGATATTCCAATACCATTATCGCAAATTTCTACTCTCACTTTTTGGCTATTAAAATGTTGTACTTCAGTCTCAGTCTTTAAATCGTCAACTGTATAAGCTCTTAGGATAATAATGCCATTAGGGTGAGTGAATTTTAAAGAATTCACTACTAAATTAGCGAGAATTTGCAAAATTAGATTATAATTGCCCAAAACGCATTGTAAATTTTGTTCAATATCAATATGTAAGTCTATTCTTTTGTCTTTGGCAGATAATTGATATGTTCTTATTGTTTGTTCTACTGCTGAAACTAGATCGGTAGGTTGTAGTGTATACTCTTGATCTGATTCTAGTCTAGATAAATCCAAGACATCATTAACTAGGCGAGTTAACCTTCCTGTTTCTTTATTTGCTATAGCTAAAAATTCTAATTTTTGGGAATCATCTAAAGAATCATGATATTCATATAATGTTTCTAAAAAAGATCTAATATTAAATAGTGGAGTTCGTAGTTCATGAGACACATTGCTAATGAATTGATTTTTTATTTCATTTAATTCAACTTCTTGTGTTCTATCTTGTATAGTCATTGCGATACCTTTTAGTATGCTATATTTATGATCTAATACTGTAGTTAATAAAACTCTAAAAGTTTTCTTGTAATTTTTTTGTAGTTTTATGCAAATTTCTTGAGTTTCACAAATAGATTGTTCCAAGAAATTTTTTCTAATAATGTCATTTAGTATAGGGAAAAGCTGCTGATTAATATCTTCAGGTAAATAATCAACAATGATTGAGCCTGCAATATTTTTTCCTTCCCATCCAAAATTTTCAATAGCTGTTCTATTGACTAAAATTACTCTTAAGTCCTTATCCAGTAAGATAGCTCCATCTGCAATGGTAGAAACCAATGTTTCTAACTTAGCTTTTTCAGAAGTTAATTTTTCTACATTTTGCTGTTCATATTTTTCTAATCTTTCAGCCATCTCATTAAAATTGAAAATTAAGGCGCCTAATTCTCCCCCAAAAGGTAAATCAATTCTCTGATAAAAATCTCCAGAAGCAATATTTTTAACTCCAGTTAGCAACTCTCTAATTGGTCTCGTAATTGTAAAAGCATTAAAAGCAGCGCCAAGAATGACCATTAGCCAGATTGAAATAAAGACAGCTACACTAACATCTCTAGTTAATTGTGATGAAGTAGTTAGGGTCGGATTGGAATTAATACCAATATTCAGAATACCTAAGAGTTTTTTTTCTTTACTGAGAGGGATAATTATGTCTATAACCTCACCTTGTAAACGATTATTAGTATTAACAATTGGGGTATTAGAAAAGTAATGATTCTCATTACGAAAGCAATTATATTCACTTAAAGAAAAAAAATTAATTGCTGTTTCAGAAGAAAAAGGAATACTGTAATAAATTTGTCCATCAGCATTAAAAACGAGAATGTAACGAATGCTCGATGTACTTAAATAAAAATGTTCGATAAATTGTTGTAATTGTAAATAATTATCACCTTCAAGAATAGGAGTAATATTTACAGCTAGCAGTAAGCTAAGATCTTTTCCAAAACGATTATCAATTAAGCGAGTTTCTTGTTGAATGCTAGTTAATGTCCAGAATGTTAAACTACTCATTAGCAAAGATACCATTAAAGTTGTCATTGCCATTAACCGAGTTCGAAGTGTAACATCAGACCACCATTTTTTTAAATGATTTAAAATTATAGTAACAAATGTGGATAAAGAAGATACAAATGTCAACACTTGCTGATTTCGAAAAGAGAACATTACTTTACTTTTAACTATCTTGTTATTAGAGATTGTTGCCTTGGGCTATAGAACTTCCTGTACTTTGAAACATAAAATAAGATAAAATAAAGTCTGTAATAAATATTGTTAAAAGAATAGTTACAACTGAAGAAGTTGTTGAGTTACCGACTCCTTTAGCCCCACCACTACTAGTTAATCCCCATTGGCAACTTATGAAAGCAATAATAGTTCCAAAGCACAATGATTTTTGTAAACAGCTAAAAAAATCTGATACAGAAAGTGCCAAAAAAGCAGATTTTAGAAAAATAGAAGAAGGAATACCGTACATCACAAATGATACAAATATACTAATTGCAATACTAGCCGTTAGAGATATAGTACTTAGTATTGGCAACATTATGCAGCAAGCAGCTACCTTAGGAAATACTAAATAGTCAATAGGATTGGTATTTAATAAATATAAAGCATCAATTTGTTCTGTGGTCTCCATCGTTGCAATTTCAGCAGTAAAAGATGAACCTATTTTGCCTGCTATAATCACAGCTGTTAAGACAGGAGATAATTCTCGAGTAAAAGCAATAACTATAACCGCCCCAAGTGCACTAGCAGCATCTAAATGTAAAAATTCTTTTGCTATTTGCATTGTGAATACCATACTAATAAAACATGCAGTCAATAAGGTTATATTTAAAGATCCAGGGCCTACAAGATAGATCTGCTCAGCAAGACTACTGGTATTAATTTTCATTGTTCTCAGCCTTGCTAATAGACTGACAAATAAACTTAATGTAGAATTTAATTTTTGAATCCATTTTTTTAATTCAAATTGAAACATATTATAATTTTATAAAAAGAGGAACTGAAAAATTTATTTTAATTTATATGCAAAATCAGTTGCACGATTATAGTATTTAATGTTATAGTCTTTTCAAGATTTCGATTTTAGCAAAGAATTTAGTAATATTATTATAAATCTAAATTTTTATTAAGTTAGTAGGGGCGGTTAGCTCAGTGGTAGAGCGCCTGCCTTACAAGCAGGTGGTCACTGGTTCAAGTCCAGTACCGCCCATGATATACGTTTAATATATATACTAACAGAATGTAGTTTATGGGCTCATCGTCTAATGGATTAGGACAGAGACCTTCTAAGTCTCTAATGTAGGTTCGAATCCTACTGGGCCTGATTATAAAGTTCTAAATTTCTTCTAAGTTAAATACTTTATTAAATACTTTTTCAACTTTTTCTCCAGAATCCATACTTTCCAATGGATCTTTTCTTAGCCTATGACGTAAACAGAGAGTTATGACTTTGCTGATATCAGAGCTATTTACAGTCTGTTGCCCATTAAATGCTGCATAAGCTTTGGCAGCTCTATTTGTTACAATATCTCCTCTTAAGCCATCTACATCTAGTTCGCCGCAGACTTGGGAAATTTTGACTCTTAAATCATAGTCAATCGTAATTGTTGAAAGTAAAAGCTGAGCATCAGCAATCTGTTGTTTTAATTTAATTTGATCTTTTGCGCAATTTTCTATGCATTTTTTTGGATCTTGATCAAAATTTGTGCGTTGTTCAACAATTTGGACCCTTAACTCTGGATCTTTGACCGTTCGAATCTCTGCATGCATACCAAATCTGTCTAATAGTTGAGGTC